ACTCTATCCCCCGGCAGTATTCGTATTAAACTGCGTCGGATCCTCCCTGAAATATAACCTAGAATTAGATCTTCATTATCTAAACGGACCCGGAACATGCCGTTGGGAAGTGATTCAGTAATTAAACCTTCATGAATCAATTTTTGTTCTTTCATTCCAGGTAACCTCCTTGAAGTATCAACTAATGGAGGAAGAGTTATATAACTCACTTTTCCTCTCTATTTCACAAATAGGAAGTTAGAGATAAAATTAGGATACCGGAGGAGGATCACCATATATAACACAAAATTTCTCCTCCAATTTTTTCTAGTCTAGCTTCTCGATCTGTCATTATGCCTCGAGAAGTGGAAAGAATTACAATTCCTATTCCACCTAAAATCTTAGGAATTTTTTGATAGTTGGAATAGATTCGTAGACCAGGTCTACTGATATGTTTTAAAATAGTTCTATATATTCCTTTCCTAGTCCTTCTATGGCGCAAGGTTGAAACCAAGAAATATTTGTTACTTTCCTGATGTTTCCGAACGTTTTCAATAAAACCTTCTCGTAGGAGTATTTTAACAATGTTTTCGGTGATATTAGTGGATGCTATTCGAACCGTTCCATTTTTACTCATGTCAGCATTTCTTATAGAAGTTATTATATCAGCAATAGCGTCTCTGCCCATGACGAATTATAATTATTGGTGCTTCCTAATTTTGATATAATCAGCATGTTTTTTTTTACTTGAATTATTAAATTATTAATTATTCAATTAATTATTAAAAGTATATTAAAAGTATATGCGTGAGACACAATCTACTAATTGGATCCATTTCAGATATCCTACTATAACTATATCATAGTTTCATCTACTAGTCTTTATAATACCTCGGGAGCTAATGAAACTATTTTAGTAAAATTCAACTGTCTCAATTCCCGGGCAATCGCACCAAAAACTCGAGTTCCTTTTGGATTTCCTTCTTGATCAATGACAACCGCTGCATTGTCATCATATCGTATTATCATACCGTTGTCACGTTTGAGTTCTTTACATGTACGTACAATTACAGCTCTAATTACTTCTGATCTTTCTAGAGGCATATTGGGCACTGCTTCTTTGATTACAGCAACAATAACGTCACCAATATGAGCATATCGGTGATTACCAGCTCCTATGATTCGAATACACATCAATTCTCGAGCTCCGCTGTTATCTGCTACATTCAAAAGGGTCTGGGGTTGAATCATATCATTTTTATTTGAATCTGTTATTTCAATGCAAAGAATGAGAAAAAAAAAAAAAAATAGTGTTTGTCTAGAAATAAATAAACCCGCAGTTGTTTTTCATCCTCAATACCCCTTTTTTTTTATGTTTAGTTCTACATCTCTATCCTGAAATAACAAATTGAGTTCGTATCGGCATTTTGCACGCAGCTATTGAAATAGCTGCTCTGGCTACAGTTTCTGATACTCCGCCCATTTCATAAAGTATTCGACCCGGTTTAACAACGGATACCCAATATTCGGGGGATCCCTTCCCCGAACCCATACGTGTTTCCGTAGGTCTTACCGTAATAGGTTTGTCGGGAAATATGCGTACCCATATTTTTCCACCACGGCGCGCATATCGTGTCATTGCTCTTCGCCCTGCTTCTATTTGTCTAGCTGTAATCCAAGCGGGTTCAAGTGCTTGAAGAGCGTATCTGCCGAAACAAATATGATTACCTCGACAAGATATTCCCTTCATTCTTCCTCTATGTTGCTTACGAAATCTGGTTCTTTTGGGGTTATAGTTGATGGTTTTTTCTGAATCCCATCTCTACTACAGAACCGGACATGAGAGTTTCTTCTCATCCAGCTCCTCGCGAATGAAAGGATTCGATAATATTACATATACACATGTATTTAATAACTAATACACTAAACTAAGTAATGGGATTTATTGATATTTCATTTATTTCATAGGAAGCTGTGTTGTATATATGGCTAAATGTGTATTATTTATAGATAATGCTTCTTTTTTATAACGAATCCTTATTTTGACTCTTATTAAATCAAGCGACAATATTGGAATACAATAAATAAGGGTTTCGCGGGCGAATATTGACTCTTTCCTGCTTTATTCGTAGGATCAATTCATGATCTCTCAGAGTAAATTAATTTGTTCTTGGTTTGTTCCGCCATCCCACCCGATGAATCATTAGGATTCGTTTTTAATAGAATCTTATATAGTCACGGGTTTCGTCGTTCCTATAGCTTCTCCATTAATGGTTAGGCCTGAACTCCGCAATGGAGCTCCCAACAAAATTTGTTCCCGAGTCAATCTTCTCAGTTTCTATTAACCCGAGGCTCTTTATTATTTATTATTATTTATATATTATTTATTTCAATATTAATATTGAAATATTAATGCTTTATCACACTGCCTTTTATGAGGTGATTCATAGACCATACACATTGGAATCATCTATCATTGATATTTTTGTTCTCTCTTTCTATCACCTTTCCATTTATCCGC